CATTTCTTCTGGAACAATCACAAAAACTTTTTTTATTATGGATCTACTACCAGAAATTCAATGCGTAATCTCAGCATTCAATGTGTATTCCTGAATAATCTAATTTTTCAATTATTCAACCATTTCATTTTACCAAGTTCAACGTTAGCCAGATTAGTCAACATTTATATGTTTCGATGCAACAACAAGATGTTATTTGTAACAAGTAGTTTTGTTGGTTGGTTAATTGGTCACATTTTATTCATGAAATGGGTTGGATTGGTATTATTCTGGATACGGCAAAATCATTCTATTCGATCTAATAAGTACCTTGTGTCAGAATTGAGAAATTCTATGGCTCGAATCTTTAGTATTCTCTTATTTATCACCTGTGTCTACTATTTAGGCAGAATGCCGTCGCCTATTGTCACTAAGAAACTGAAAGAAACCTCAGAAATGGAAGAAAGGGGAGAAAGTGAGGAAGAAAGCGATGTAGAAACAACTTCCGAAACGAAGGAGACTAAACAGGAACAAGAGGGATCCGCCGAAGAAGACCCTTCCCTTTGTTCGGAAGAACAGGAAGATCCGGAAAAAATAGATGAAACGGAAGAGATCCGAGTGAATGGAAAGGAAAAAACAAAGGGGGAATTCCACTTTCACTTTAAAGAGACATGCTATAAAGATAGCCCAGTTTACGAAGATTCTTATCTTGATAGGTATCAAGATAATTGGGAATTGGGAAGACTTAAAGAAGAGAAAAATGAAAAGACTTATTTCTGGTTTGAAAAACCTCTTGTGACTTTTCTTTTCGATTATAAACGATGGAATTGTCCATTGCGATATATAAAAAATGATCGGTTTGAAAATGCTGTACGAAATGAAATGTCACAATATTTTTTTTATACATGTCCAAGTAATGGGAAACAAAAAATATCTTTTACATATCCACCTAGTTTATCGACTTTTTCGGAAATGATAGAACGAAAAATTTCTTTGTACACGACAAAGAAATTATCCCATGGAGACCTGTATAATTATTGGGTTTATACCAATGAACAAAAAAAATAATAAAAATATTGATACATAAAAAAAATATAAGAATAAATAAGACGAGATTCGCCCCCCCCCCATATATCTGATCCCTTCACCTATAAGGGAACTTGTAAGGCCAACTCCATTTGTAATTCCATCAATTATATGTCTATCAAAAAATTGAGTTAGCTTGGTTAATCCTCTTATACCCATGGCTAAAACTCTAGTATAAAAAATATCTATGTAACCACGATTATATGACCAATTGTATATAACACTTTTTATTTGGTCCAAGATAATTCTCTTAGGGCCCCCTTTTACAAATGAATTGATTAAGTCCAAATTCTGGAAAAATGAATAAACAGACCCATATAAAATATATGCTATGAATAATCCGAAAATGGCTATACTTACTGAAAAAATGGAATTTGTAAAAAATTCATACCAATTCACAGAATAATTCGAATTTGGATGGAAAAGATTTTGGGATGGGGTTAACCATTTCGATAATATATCAAAATCCATTACTCCTTGATCAAAAGAAATTCCTATGGATCCAACGAACAAAGTAAATAGTACCAATACAAGCAGAGGAAATAGCATAGTATTGTCTGATTCGTGAGGATACATGGAAGTATATTTATTTCCAAAGTAAGTACTAAAGTATCGTATCTTATCATTATCAATAATTTTATATGTATCTTTTGAAAAAAAGTAGACCTTACTATTCATTGTTGATAAAAGTAAATTTTTTTTGACTGTTTTTGGTGCTTCTTTTCCCCATAGAGATATTGAATAGAACGAGTTATTTTTAGTGCTACTGTGATTTTGAAAATAAACGCGAAAATACCCATCAAAGGTAAGTAAATATACCCGAAACATATAAAATGCGGTTAATCCTATTGTAAAATAAGGTATTATTGCAAAAATTGGTGAATATAACCAAGTATCGTTAAGAATTTCATCTTTGGACCAAAAACAAGCAAGAGGTGGAATACCACAAAGAGAAAGTGTACCTAATAAAAAAGTAGTTCTTGTAATTGGAACATATCTTGTTAAACCACCCATAAGAACCATATTCTGACTTTTTTCTGGTGAATATCCAACAATAGGTTCCATTGAATGAATAATAGATCCAGATCCCAAAAACAATAAAGCTTTAGAATAGGCATGAGTGATCAAATGGAATAAAGCTGCTCGATAAGAACCTATACCTAGAGCTAACATAATATAACCTAATTGAGACATTGTAGAATAGGCTAAACTTCTTTTAATGTCTCTTTGAGCAAGAGAAAAAGTAGCTCCTAATAGTACTGTTATTATACCTATTAAAGAAATGAAATTCATTATATAAGGTATGTCTATGAAAAGAGGAATAAGCCGAGCTACAAGAAAAATTCCTGCTGCTACCATAGTAGCAGCGTGTATAAGGGCCGAGATAGGAGTAGGTCCTTCCATGGCATCAGGTAACCATACGTGGAGGGGGAATTGTGCAGATTTGGCAACTGCACCGACAAATAATAAAGAGGCACACAAAGTAGCAAATAAGGAGCTGACCCCATTATTATGAATCAAGTTATTAGCTATTTCGAACAAATCTCGAAATTCCAAACTACCTGTTATCCAATAAAGACCTAAGATTCCTAATAATAAACCAAAATCTCCTACACGGTTAGTTACAAAAGCTTTTTGACAAGCACTTGCGGCAATCGGTCGTGTGAACCAAAACCCTATTAATAAATATGAACACATTCCCACTAGTTCCCAAAAAATATGAATTTGTATCAAATTAGAACTAGTAACTAATCCCAACATGGAAGTATTGGAAATACTCATATAAGCAAAAAATCTCAAATATCCTTGGTCGTGAGACATATAATTGTCACTATAAATAAGAATCATGACTCCAACAGTAGTAATTAGTATTGACATAATAGAAGTAAGTGGATCGATCAAATATCCAAACTCTAAGGAAAAATCAATATCTATGGTCCAAGACCATAGATATTGATAAATAAAACTTCCATTTATTTGTTGAATAGACAGACAGGCCGAAAATCCCATAGCTATACTTAACAGAAAAATACTAGGAAAAGCCCATATACGACGAATATTTTTTGTTGCTGTCGGAATAAGTATAAGTCCAAATCCGATTGACATAGTAACCGTAAGTGGAAGAAAAGGTATTATCCATGCATATTGATATGTATGTTCCATAAGAAAACAAACAAATTGAGATTTTTTTTTATAATTAAAAATTGTTTCCGATTCACCAATTCTTAAATAATGAAAAAAAAAAATAAAAAAATATATATATAAAATTATAATATATATATATTAATAATAATATATATATATTAATATTAATACATATATTAATACATATATATATATAATTTGTTAATATGTTAATATATAAATATATATATATTATTTGTTATTTTATGTTAAATGTTAAATTATGTTAAATGTTGAAAGTAAAAAAAAAAACTATTATTCACAGAATAAAGTATAGATAATGATTAAAAAAACGATCTATTCCGAACAATACATGTCTTTCACATACAACGATAAATAAAAATGAGTAACCCTTTTTTGAATGGCAGTTCCAAAAAAATGTATTTCTATGTCAAAAAAACATATTCGTAGGAATATTTGGAAGAAAAAAGGATATTTAACTGCAGTAAAAGCTTTTTCTTTAGCGAAATCGGTTTCTACTGGACATTCAAAAAGTTTTTTTGTGCCACAAAAAAATAATAAAGTCTTGGGATAATCGTAATTGACATAGCCCGAAGAACTGAAAATTTTTTAAGATGAACGATTCACATTAATTAATGTATTGAACTACTCAATATTAGTTATAACTAGCTGCTGTGGTATGTAGAATAAGAGTTTTCTGTATATTGGGTTATTATTAATAATAGTATTTTTTCCCTATCCATTAACTTTTCACAATAGAAAAAAAATAGGATTAAGATTTTCTATTGTGAATAGTACAATTGCCATAGAAATTTAAACTCTTTTGTTTTGTTATATGCCTAGTCTAAAACTTAATTGGTTTGGTAAATGTTACCTTATTTATATTATATACATATACACAATAAAGAGTATTAATACTTAATGATACTAAAGTATCGGAATCGTTAGAAAAATTCCAAATGGATTTAGTGATGAAATTGTAATACATATGAGATCTTAGTTATTTGATTTTTTTTTTCAATGAAAAAAAAAATCAATCTTTTTCATTTTGAATCCGATGAAATCGGATAAATGAAAAACAAATCATCAAAAAAAAATAGAAAAAAAAGGACAATTATTAATTCTATACCTCGACTGAGAGCAAAACTATCAAAATTTCAACTGTATCGGGGGAACTTAGTTTATAGTACGTGAAAGTTGATTGTTAAAACTGAACCTAGGACGATACTAACTAAGGATTATTTTATTGAAGATTCAAATATGAATTTAAACGAGTCTTTTTTCATCGATTCTAATGTTTCCTAAACTATATTGAATCCTTGATTCTTGACGATTCAACATGAATTGAATATTATTATTTCAAGTAAGCCGCCATGGTGAAATCGGTAGACACGCTGCTCTTAGGAAGCAGTGCTAGAGCATCTCGGTTCGAGTCCGAGTGGCGGCACTCTCTACAAGAGACACAATGTATCCTATAATGTATTCAATTTCCGATTTCAATTCTGTAATGGGACACTTTTTTTATGATATTTGTGACTTTAGAACATATATTAACTCATATCTCTTTTTCGATCATTTCAATTGTGATTACGATTCATTTCATGAACTTATTAGTCTATGAAATTGTAGGATTACGTGATTCATCGGAAAAAGGGATGATAGCCACCTTTTTCTCTATAACAGGATTATTAGTTTCTCGTTGGATTTCTTCGGGACATTTTCCGTTAAGTAATTTATACGAGTCATTAATCTTCCTTTCATGTAGTTTATTTATTATTCATATAATTTCC